TTATACATCTTGGTTTTAAACCAAAACTTAAGACATCAAAAGTCTTCGTGCATTTACACCAATGTATAAAAAAGATAAGCTAAGAAAGCTATTAGGTTCATACCCTGAATATAGAAGTATAATCTTCTTCTTTTTAATTTTAAATTCAAGAAAATTATTATTTGTAACAATAATAGTTGGAGGCACCATCCTAACTGTCAGATCTGACAATATATTAGGTATATGAATAGGATTAGAAATTAACATAATTTCATTTATTCCTCTAATTTCAAAAAGAAATAATCAAATAGCCTCAGAAAGAGGAATAATTTATTTTTTAGTTCAGAGAATAGGATCAATCCTTTTATTAATTATAATTTTATCGAATTCACTTATTATAGTGTCATCAAACTTCACAAACTTACTTATTATTAATTTAATTATCTTTAGAATAATAATTAAACTAGGAGCACCTCCATTTCATTTTTGATTTCCTAATATAATACAAAAAATAAATTGAATAAATAGATTTATTTTAATAACTTGACAAAAACTCGCCCCACTAAGAATTTTAAGAAAATTTATGAACAATAATATGATTATGATATTAACAATAATAGCTGTTATTGTAGGGGCAATTGGGGGTTTAAACCAAACCTCCCTTCAAAAAATTATAGCATATTCCTCAATTAATCATTTAGGATGAATATTTATAGCAATAAAATTTAGTGATCAATTATGAATAATTTATTTATTATTATATTCCATTATAGTTGCTATTATAGTAATAGTGTTTAATTATTATTCAATGTTTATAATTAACCAAATTATAATAAATAGACTTTCTTTATCAGAAAGGGGGCTAATAGGAATATCTATATTAAGTTTGGGGGGGCTCCCTCCATTCATTGGATTTTTACCCAAATGAATAGTTATTCAAATAATAATAAATTCAGAACTTTATAGAGTAATCATTATCATGATTATAATATCATTATTGACACTATTCTACTACATCCGAGTAATTTCAACTATATTAATGATTAACTCCTCATCCCATAAATGAAATTCAATAAAAACAAATAACTTCTTCATAAACAAAATACTAACAATTAATTTAATCCTACCCTTAATTTCACTAGTTAATTATTAAAGCTTTAAGTTAAATAAACTATTAACCTTCAAAGTTAAATATATGCAATATGCGTAAGCTTTGGTAAATTACTACTTTAGAATTGCAGTCTAATATTATATATTAACTACAAAGCCTGATAAGAGATTATATTAATCATAAGTAAATTTACAATTTACTGCCTATTATTCAGCCACCTTATCAAATGAATAAATGAATATTCTCAACTAACCATAAGGACATCGGTACTTTATATTTTATATTTGGAATTTGAGCAGGAATAGTAGGAACTTCTTTAAGTTGACTAATTCGAATTGAACTTGGACAACCAGGATCGTACATTGGAGATGACCAAATTTATAATGTAATTGTTACAGCTCACGCATTTATCATAATTTTTTTCATGGTTATACCAATTATAATTGGAGGATTCGGAAATTGATTAGTACCTTTAATAATTGGGGCACCCGATATGGCATTCCCACGAATAAATAATATAAGTTTTTGACTTCTGCCCCCATCATTATGCCTGTTATTAGTAGGCAGAATGGTAGAAGGGGGGGCCGGAACTGGATGAACAGTTTATCCCCCATTATCAAGAAATCTTGCTCACAGAGGAGCCTCTGTAGATTTAACCATCTTCTCCCTTCATTTGGCTGGAGTTTCATCCATTCTAGGAGCAGTTAATTTTATTTCAACTATTATTAATATACGGCCAGCAGGAATAACTGCAGAACGTATTCCACTATTCGTATGATCAGTAGGGATCACTGCTCTCCTTCTACTTTTATCATTACCAGTATTAGCTGGAGCAATTACCATATTACTAACAGATCGTAATTTTAATACCTCATTCTTTGACCCTGCTGGGGGAGGGGATCCTATTCTTTATCAACATTTATTTTGATTCTTTGGTCATCCAGAAGTTTATATTCTCATTTTACCTGGATTTGGATTAATTTCACACATTGTAACTATAGAATCAGGAAAGCAAGAAGCATTTGGATCATTAGGAATAATTTATGCTATACTATCAATTGGTCTCCTAGGATTTATTGTATGGGCACATCACATATTTACAGTAGGAATAGATGTAGATACACGAGCTTATTTTACATCAGCAACTATAATTATTGCTGTGCCAACAGGAATCAAGGTATTCAGATGACTCGCAACACTATACGGTTCAACAATAACATTCTCACCATCAATCCTATGAGCATTAGGATTTATTTTCCTATTTACAATTGGAGGATTAACAGGTATTGTTTTAGCTAATTCATCAATTGATATAGTGCTACATGACACATATTATGTAGTAGCCCACTTCCACTATGTATTATCTATGGGTGCAGTATTTGCCATTATAGCAAGATTTATTCAATGATATCCCCTATTCACTGGCTTAACAATAAATCCAACATGACTTAAAATCCAATTCTCTATTATATTTATTGGAGTAAACATGACCTTCTTCCCCCAGCACTTCCTAGGATTAAGAGGAATGCCTCGACGATACTCAGACTATCCAGACAGATACTTATGCTGAAACGTAGTATCATCAATTGGATCACTAATTTCAATTATCAGAATTCTATTCTTAATCTTCATTTTATGAGAAAGTATAGTAGCAAAACGACAAATTATTTTTGCTAACAGAATAACAACTAATATTGAATGATTACAAAAATACCCCCCAGCAGAACATTCATATTCAGAACTTCCCCTAATTACTAATTCCTAATATGGCAGATTAGTGCAATGAATTTAAGCTTCATATATAAAGAACATTCTTTTATTAGGAATTGCAACATGAAGTAATATTAATCTACAAGATAGAAGATCTCCTTTGATAGAACAAATAACATTTTTCCATGACCATGCACTAATAATCTTAGTTGGAATTACAATTTTAGTAGGATATACAATAATAAGAGCAATAAATAATAAATTATTAAATCGTAACCTTTTAGAAGGGCAAACCATTGAATTAATTTGAACCACACTACCTGCAATTACCTTAGTTTTTATTGCATTACCCTCCCTCCGGCTATTATATTTAATAGATGAAGTTAATAATCCAATAATTACAATCAAGGCAGTTGGACACCAATGATACTGAAGCTATGAATATTCAGATTTCAAAAACCTTGAATTTGATTCATATATAAAGCCTACAAACGAACTAGAAGAAAACGAATTTCGGTTATTAGAAGTTGATAACCGAACCATTTTACCAATAAATACACAAGTACGTATCCTAGTTACTGCTGCTGATGTTCTACACTCCTGAGCTATCCCAAGACTAGGAATTAAAATTGATGGAGCACCAGGACGATTAAATCAAGGCAGAATTAACCTATCACGACCAGGTTTATTATTCGGACAATGCTCAGAAATTTGTGGAGCAAATCACAGATTCATACCAATTGTTGTGGAAAGAGTTTCTCTAAAACAATTTATAAATTGACTTAAAAATTCATTAAGTGACTGAAAGAAAGTAATGGTCTCTTAAACCAAAATATGGTAATTAACGAATACCCTTAATGAAAGAAATTAGTTTAAATTAAAACATTATCTTGTCAAGATAAAAATATTATAATTAATATTTCTTGATACCTCAAATAGCACCAATTTGATGAACAACCTTATTTACAACATTCCTAATCGCATTTTTAATAACAGGGATACTAATATACTTCCTCCAGACTAAAAAAAGAGGAAGTATAAAAACTATTAATGTGGAGGGGAGAGGATATAATTTAAAATGATAAGTAATTTATTTAGAACATTTGATCCTGCCACAAGTATTTATTTTTCAAGAAACTGATTAAGAACTTTTATTTTAATTTTATTAATTCCAAATATTTACTGAATTATCCCAACACGATATAATATTTTATTAAATAATTTAATTATTAAACTACACGAAGAATTTAAAATACTCCTTAATTCAACTACAAAGGGATTTACCATTATATTTATTTCATTATTTACTTTAATTATAATTAATAATTTAATAGGCCTATTGCCCTATATTTTCACCAGCTCTAGTCATATAGTCTTTACAATAACAATGGCCATTCCTATGTGGCTAGGACTTATATTATTTGGCTGAATTAATCATACGCAACATATATTTGCACACTTAATTCCAGAAGGGTGTCCTCCAGCACTTATGCCTTTTATAGTATGCATTGAAACAATTAGAAATATTATTCGACCAGGATCTTTAGCAGTTCGATTAACTGCTAATATAATTGCAGGTCACTTACTAATAAGCCTATTAGGTAATAACTCAATAAATGCAAGACCCATAATTTTACCATTTATTATATTAGTGCAAGTAGGATTAATACTATTTGAAACTGCAGTCGCAGTCATCCAAGGATATGTATTTTCTGTTTTAAGTACACTCTATACTAGAGAAGTAGCATATGAAAATACACAGTAATCATCCATTCCACTTAGTGGATTATAGACCATGACCTTTAACAGGCTCTATTGGAGCTATAACTTTAACCTCAGGGATAGTTATATGATTCCATAAAAATGATATAAGACTATACATCCTAGGAGTTATTATTACTTTATTAACTATAATTCAATGATGACGAGACATTTCTCGAGAAGGAACTTATCAAGGTAAGCACACCCTAGCTGTTTCAAACGGATTAAAATGAGGAATAATTTTATTTATTACTTCAGAAGTTTTCTTTTTTATTTCTTTCTTCTGAGCATTTTTTCATAGAAGATTGTCCCCAACAATTGAAATTGGTATAATATGACCTCCAGCTGGAATTAAAACATTTAATCCTATACAGATTCCTCTACTTAATACAATGATTCTTCTATGTTCAGGTATTACAGTCACATGAGCACATCATAGTATTATAGAATCCAATCGAGATCAAACAACCCAAGCATTATTTTTTACTGTAATTTTAGGCCTATACTTCACGGCCCTACAAGGATATGAATATTATGAATCAAGATTTACTATTAGTGATTCAGTTTATGGATCATGCTTCTTTATGGCCACAGGATTCCATGGGATCCATGTTATTATTGGTACTCTGTTTTTATTAGTATGTTTAATACGACATTTAATAAGTCATTTTTCCTCTAAACACCATTTAGGATTTGAAGCAGCCGCATGATACTGACACTTTGTTGATGTAGTATGATTATTCCTTTATATTTCAATTTACTGATGAGGTAGTTATTCTTTTAGTATAATAAGTATATTTAACTTCCAATTAAAAGGTCTAATTTAGAAAGAATAATTAATTTAATTTTAATTTCATGCATAATAGCCATTTTAATCTCGATTGTCTTAATAACAGCATGTTCATTAATTTCAAAAAAATCAATTTTAGATCGAGAAAAAATATCTCCATTTGAATGTGGGTTTGATCCAAAAAGATCCTCCCGTATACCATTCTCAGTCCAATTCTTTCTCATTGCAGTTTTATTCCTTATCTTTGACATTGAAATCGTAATTATCTTACCAATAATTGTAACATTTAATATCAGATCTTTAAGAACATGAATGTTAACAATTATAATATTTATAATAATCTTGATTATAGGATTATTCCATGAATGAAACAATGGAGTGCTAGAATGAGCTAAATAGGGTTGTAGTTAATATATAACATTTAATTTGCAATTAAAAATAGCTTTTAAGCCTTCCTTAATTAAGCAAAGAAGTAAAAATTACATTTAGTTTCGACCTAAAAATAGAGAAAATCTCCATGCTTATATTTAATTGAAGCCAAAAAGAGGCATCCCATTGTTAATGAGATCATTGGTTATTAAACCCAATTAAACAGAGAATGAAGAATCTAAAAGAAGCTGCTAACTATCTTTTAAAGCGGTTCAACTCCGTTTTTCTCTTAATTCATGTAGTTTAGTAAAAACATTTCATTTTCAATGAAAAAAAGAAATTTATTTCCTTGAATATTCAAAAGATTAAATCTATCTTGATATCTTCAATATCACGCTTTAAGTTAAGCTATTTGAATTTTTAAATAATTAAAAGGAGAGCAATCAAAAAAAATCTTAATATTAACAATTTAATATTATTTTCCCCAAAAAAAGAAAACTTCTGACCTGCCAATGAAAAAAAAGAATACCAAGACTTAGAAATAAAGTATTCACCCCAACCGCCATCCATAGATTCAATTAAAACCTTAGAAGAATTTAAAGTTTGAGAATAAATAAAATAAGTTCTAAATATAGGCATAAATCATATAGATCCTATAAAAAAAGAAATAAAATAAAGACGTATTGTATATAAACTTTCAAAACTAGTAAAAGAAAGTTCATAACCTAGTCATCCACCAATAATACTAAAGAAAACAGGTATTAATTTTAATTCAATAGGAAAAACAAGTAAACTAGGACTACTAAAAATCAACCATCCTAATATTCTACCAGAACAAACAGAAAGGAAAGTCAATAAAAATATAGACTTATTTATTAAAGAATCCTCAAAATAAGACTGACAAGAATAACAATTTATATTAAAACTCAAACAATAATAAACCAAACGAAAAGTATAAGACACAGTCAGCCCAATAGAGACAAAAAAGATAATAAAAACAAAGAAATTAAAATAATCAGTTATTATTAATTCCATAATTATATCCTTAGAATAAAATCCAGCTAAAAATGGAATACCACAAAGAGATAAATTAGAAACACAAAAACAGCAACAAGTTACAGGAAGCTGAGAAACTATGACCCCTATATGACGAATGTCCTGAGAATCAGATATACAATGAATTATCAATCCAGCACAAAGGAATAAAAGAGCCTTAAAAAAAGCATGAGTCAATAAATGAAAAAAAGAAACCATAGGAAAACCTAAAAAAAGAATAGACATTATTAATCCCAACTGTCTTAAAGTAGAAAGTGCAATAATCTTCTTTAGATCATATTCAAATCTAGCACCCAGTCCAGCTATAAATATAGTTATTATACCAATTATTAAAAAAAATCAGGAATCAAAATTAAAAAGATTATAAAAACGAATAATTAAATAAACACCCGCAGTAACTAAAGTAGAAGAGTGAACCAAAGCTGAAACAGGAGTAGGAGCTGCCATAGCAGCAGGTAATCACGAAGAAAAAGGGATTTGAGCTCTTTTAGTAAAACCAGCCAAAATAATTAAAAGAAAAAGATAAATAGATCAGGAATCACTCAACTTTCTATAAAAAATAAAATGTCAACTACCCAAGTTTAACATTCAAGCAATTGAAATCAAAATGGCTACATCCCCTAAACGATTAGTTAAAATAGTAAGTATCCCTGCACTGTAAGACTTATAATTCTGAAAATAAATGACTAAACCATAAGAAATAAGACCTAAACCATCCCAGCCCAAAAGGATTCTAATTAAATTTGGGCTAATAATTATAAGTATTATACTTAAAACAAATAAGCAAACTAAAAAGAAAAATCGCACATTATAAACATCAGAATTTATGTATCTCTTTCTATAAAAAATAACCATTGAAGAAATTAATAAAACACATCCTATAAATATTAAAGACATTCAATCAAAAATAAAAGACATTGTTATTGTACAAGAATTTAAACTAAAAAATTCTCAATCTAAGAATAAATAAACCTCATTATTTAAAAAAAATAACCCCAGCAAAAATAAAGAAATACCAATAATCAAAAGAAGCTGTCCTCCTAATATATATAAAGAAATTTTAATGGCCCAGAGTAAATTACATCTATAACTCCACAAATTATTATTTTAAATAAACTATCCAGGCACAATCATAAAGAAAGAATATCAATCCTTAAAACAAATAAATTAAGAGGTAAAATATGACACATAATTAAAATGTATTCACGAATTCTGCATAAACTAATAGATTTAAGACCAGAAAAAATAGCACCATGTTGGACATAAGAATATAAATAAATTCTGTAACAACATCTAAAGAAAGAAGAAAGAGACAAAAAAATAAAAGATATAGTTCTTCAACTTATAATTCTATTAATAAGTACAATTTCTCCTAATAAATTTATAGAAGGAGGAGAAGCCATATTATTTGCACATAAAACAAATCAAAAGAGTGCAAATCTTGGTATTAATGTTAATATTCCCTTATTAATAAAAAAACTTCGTCTTGAAGTGCGCTCATAATTAATATTAGCCAAACAAAATAAGCCAGAAGAACAAAGGCCATGGCCAATCATTATAACTAAAGAACCAATTAACCCTCAATAATTTATACATAAAATCCCACATAACACTAAACCCATATGGGCAACAGAAGAATAAGCAATTAAAGATTTAATATCTGTCTGAGAAAGACATAAAACACCTACTATAGCCATACCATATAAACTTAAAATCAATCAAACGAAATTAAAAATCAAACCATACTCATACATAAATATAAAAACACGAATTAATCCATAACCTCCTAATTTTAAAAGAACCCCTGCTAAAATCATAGACCCTGAAATAGGAGCCTCTACATGAGCCTTAGGTAACCAAAAATGGGTAAAAACTATAGGTAACTTTACTATAAAAGCAACAATTAAAGATAAATAAATAAAAAAATTAATATCCAATCTAATTAAATCATAAAAACACGAAGAGCACCCATAATAAATATAAAAAATACACACTAATAAAGGCAAAGAAGCAAATAAAGTATAAAAAAGAAGATAATAACCGGCAGACAAACGCTCAGGCTGATACCCTCAACCATAAATTAGTAATAAAGTTGGAATTAAACTAGATTCAAAAAACAAATAAAATAAAAACAAATTAGATGATAAAAAAGATAAAATTAAAAATAAAAGTAAAAAAATATTTACTAAAATAAATTCAGATTTATAATTTTTAAAATTAAAAACTGATCCTCTCGCCAGAATTATTAAAAAAACAATCCACAAAGAAAGAAAAATTATACATATTCTTAATAAATCCCCTCCAAAAGAGTAACTAAATAAAGAAAAGAAAGTAAAAAACCAAGTTTTATTAAAAAAAATGAAAAAAATAATTAGAAGAGATACTCCTCTAACTCACCAACAATTAATAAAAACAATAGGGATCATTATAAAAACAGAAAAAATTATTCTTATCATACAATAAATCTAAGTCTAGAAATGTTATCATTACCATGACTACGAATTAAAGAAACTAAAACTCCAAGACCCAAAGCTCCTTCACAAACAGAAAAAGTCAAAAAGACTAAAATAAAATATATCATTATATCAAAAGTTCTTAAAAAATAAAAAAACCCATAATATAAGCCTAAAACCATAAATTCAATTCTTAATAAAGCCAACAAAATATGTTTATGCATAAAACAAAAAACCAATATACCACTAAATATAATAGAGAAAAAAACCAGATAATAAATAAGTTTTAATAGTTTAAATAAAAACAATGATTTTGTAAATCATAAATAGAAAATATCTTTAAAACTTCAGCAAAGAAAGTGCTCCATCATCAGTATCCAAAACTAATATTTTAAATAAACTATTTGCTGAAATTATAACAATAATGATTTCATCGATAATTATAAGACTAATTTTCACCACCTTAAAACACCCCCTAAGAATAGGACTTATATTAATTATACAAACAATCATAGTAGCAATTATAACAGGATTATCATTAAATATATTCTGATTCTCATATGTACTACTCATAATAATATTAAGAGGAGCATTAGTATTATTCATTTATATAGCAAGAGTAGCCTCAAATGAAAAGTTTAAAACACCATGAACTACAATCTTAATCACGATACCCATTTGAGCCACAGCTAGAATATACTACACACTAATGGACCAGATAGAAAGAAGAAAAATCTGGTCCACTAAAATAATTAGAAGAAGATCTTCAGAAATTTATCCTAACTTACTTAGATTATTTAATAATTTAAACCTTATTATTACAATCTTTTTAGCGATATATTTATTTTTAACAATAATTGTAGTCACATTTGTAGTTAATGTAACTGAAGGACCTCTTCGAAGAAAAAGCTAATGAAAATACCAATTCGTAAAAATCATCCCTTATTTAAAATTTTAAATAATTCCTTAATTGATTTACCCGCTCCTTCAAGCATTTCACTATGATGAAACTTTGGGTCATTATTAAGAATATGCTTAGTAATCCAACTATTAACTGGAATTTTCCTAGCAATACATTACACTGGTAACATTGAATTAGCCTTTAGAAGAGTTATTCATATTTGTCGAGATGTTAATAATGGGTGATTATTAAAAAATCTCCATGCCAATGGAGCATCCCTATTTTTTATTTGTTTATATATTCACGTAGGACGTGGAATTTATTATGGATCATATAAATTAGTTATAACGTGAATGGTAGGGGTTATAATTCTATTAGTAGTTATAGGAACCGCCTTTTTAGGTTATGTTTTACCCTGAGGACAAATATCCTTATGAGGAGCAACAGTAATTACTAATCTCTTATCAGCAGTGCCGTATCTAGGTAATGACCTTGTAACATGATTATGAGGAGGGTTCTCCGTAGACAACGCCACTTTAACTCGATTCTTCACATTACACTTTCTTTTGCCCTTTGTTTTAGCTGCATTAACCATAGTACATTTATTATTTCTACACCAAACAGGATCTAATAACCCATTAGGTATAAATAGAAACTTTGATAAAATTCCTTTCCATCCATATTTTTCAATCAAGGACTTAATAGGAGTAATCGTGACTATGATATTATTTCTTTTATTAAACCTCCTAGAACCTCGAATCCTAGGGGACCCTGAAAATTTTATTCCAGCTAACCCACTAGTTACACCAGTACATATTCAACCAGAATGATATTTTTTATTTGCTTACGCTATTTTACGATCTATTCCTAACAAACTGGGAGGAGTTATCGCTATAGTTGCATCAATTGTTATTATCGCAATTTTACCATTCACTAATAAAAGAAAATTTCAAGGATTAACATTCTACCCAATTAATAAAATAATATTTTGGGGACTTCTAGCTACAATCATCTTATTAACATGAATTGGGGCACGTCCAGCCGAAGAACCTTTTATTTTCACTGGACAAATATTAACAGTAATTTACTTTTCATACTACATTATTAATCCTATAATTTTAATTATATGAGATAAACTAAACTAGTCAAATAGCTTAATTTAAAGCATGTATTTTGAAAATACAAGAAAAAGGATCAATACCTTTATTGACTTCACTATATTTAATGATAAGATATAAATATATTTATCTTCACTATATTTAATGATAAGAAATAACTCCTAAAACACCTGAATAAAACATTAAATAAAATAAAGAGAGGGGAAGAAATCCTTTTCAAGTTAAATACATAAGTTTATCATAACGATAACGTGGCAATGTGCCACGAACTCAAATATAACCAAAAACAAAGAAAACAATTTTAATAAAAAAAGTAATGGAATAAACATTACAACCCAAAAAAATGATAGCACAAAGTATTCTTATAAAAATAATGTTTATATACTCAGATAAAAAAATAAAAGCAAAGCCACCTCTACTATATTCAACGTTAAATCCAGAAACTAACTCTGACTCACCTTCAGCAAAATCAAAAGGAGAACGATTAGTTTCTGCTAAGCAAGATCTAAAAAAACAAATAAATAATGGAAAAGAGAAAGAAATAAATCAAATATAAGATTGATAAATTATAAAATCAATAAAATTAAAACTAAATACTATTAATAAAAGACAAACTATTAATAATGCTATTCTTACTTCATAAGAAATAGTTTGAGCAACAGAACGTAAGCCCCCTAAAAGAGCATAATTAGAATTTGAAGACCATCCAGAAAGTAAAACACCATAAACACCTATACCAGTACAACAAAGAAAAAACAAAACACCAAAATTAAAATTATAAACATTAATTAAAAAAGGAAATAAAACTCAAAGGGTAAAAGATAAAAAAAGCATAAACACAGGGGAAAGAAAATAAATAATAAAATTAGAAAAATAAGGGAAAGTTTGCTCCCTAAAAAATAATTTAATACCATCAGAAAAGGGTTGCAACAACCCCATTAAACCCACTTTATTAGGCCCTTTACGAATCTGAATATAGCCTAAAACCTTACGCTCTAATAAGGTGACAAAAGCCACAGAGACCAAAACACAAATTAAAAGTAAAATGTAAGATACCAAAAAAATTGTTACCTGTAAAAAAATTACATAAATAAGTTCTAAGCTTATTGCACTAATCTGCCAAAGTAACAATTTAATTCAAAAACAAACAATATTATAGTAATACCCGGTCCTTTCGTACTAAGATATTAAAAACAATTAAAGATAGAAACCAACCTGGCTCACGCCGGTTTGAACTCAGATCATGTAAAAATTTAAAGGTCGAACAGACCTAGTAATTGATCTTCTACTCCCAATACTAATTTTAATCCAACATCGAGGTCGCAAACTCTTTCATCGATTAGAACTCTCCAAAAGAATTACGCTGTTATCCCTAAGGTAACTTAAACTTATAATCAAGATAAACCTGGATCTAAAAATACACTAATCAATGAATATAAAAAAAGAAAGTTAATTAAATTTCTATGTCACCCCAACACAATTAAAAGATGTGGACCACAAAAGTAAATAAAAAAATTATGTGGTCCAATAAATTAATAAAGTTCTATAGGGTCTTCTCGTCCCTTAATAAAATTTAAGCTTTTTGACTTAAAAATTAAGTTTTAAATATATATTAAAGAAAGCTGATTTCTCGTCCAACCATTCATTCCAGCCTCTAATTAAGAGACAAATGATTATGCTACCTTTGCACGGTCAAAATACCGCGGCCATTAAAAAAATTCATTGGGCAGGTCAGACTTTTAATAAAATCTAAAAGACATGTTTTTGTTAAACAGGCGGAAATCAAATTTGCCGAGTTCCAATAATATATTTATCAATTATACTAATTTAATCATTATAACACCTGATAAATTAATAATCAAGTTTTTTTAATATAAAATTAAATCTTAAAAAATAAAACATAAATAAAAAATTATCTGTAACGATATAAATATGGCTGATTCTAAGCCTAAGATTATTTTAGTTTATCCATGAATTATAAATATATACATGAGCTAATCCCCATATATATTAACAAACAAATAACCAATTAAAATTGGAAAAATTTAAGCTTGTCTGAATTAAATTCATCTCTTAAAAAACCAGATATTTAGGTATGGATAGCATATCACTACTAAAATTTAATCTCAAAGAATTTTGTAACACTCACTTACATTAAATTTTAGGTCACCTAATTTCGGGAAATATAATATTCCTATAATTTAATTAATTAACCCTGATACAAAAGGTAAGTATAAATAAAAACTACTTATAATTAATTTCTTTACTTCCTATACAGTACTGTAAACTATAATTAATTTAATTAATTCATTAAAAATTACTAAAAACTAAATTATTTTTATTAAAAATAAATAAATAAAACATTAAATAATAAATAAATTATCAGACTAAGTTGAATTGCACAACTACCTTAACATTGTAAATGTTAATCTCTTCTATAAGAGTATAGTCTGCCTCTAAAGACATCTTCCGATAACTTTACTTTGTTACGACTTGTCCTATTTAAAAAATAGGAATGACGGGCGATATGTACATAATTTAGAACTAAATTCATATTTTTTAAATAAAAAAAATTACTTCTAAATCCAATTTAAGATAAATTTCCATATTATCCTCCAAAAATAACTTTAATGTAACCCATCTCTTCTTTATTATTGCTGCACCTTGACTTGTCATTTTACTAATAAAATTTATAGAGAATATTCTTATAAAACACTCAATGACAGAGATATACAAGCTAAAATAAAGTAGAATTAAACGTGGACTATCAATTACAGGACAGGTTCCTCTAGAAAGATTAAATTACCGCCAAATCCTTTTAGTTTAAAGACCTTAAACTATTAATATTATGGTTAAAATTTACATTCAAAATAATAGGGTATCTAATCCTAGTTTAAATCCTGAATTTCATATATCAGAAAAATTAATTAAACACAAATAATAAAATTTCACCTAAAATTGACAAATTATTAATTAAATAAAAACTCCTAAATATAAACCAATAAAATTTATTTACCTCAATTGTTTAACCGCAACTGCTGGCACAAAATTTGACAAAATTATTAAATAAAACTAATTCTAATTCCCATTAAAAAATAAAATTAAAAACTGCGATTAGGATCGTAAATTTTCTTTTAGAAAATAAAAAATCACAAAAAATTTCACATGTTAAATTTATCAAAAATAAATTTTAAAGACCAAAATCAAACCTTTTTTATCTCATAACATAGTAAACAAAATTATGGAACTACTGGAACTATCCGGCCCCCCTCCTCCCCTTGTACGGAGGCGTGGCTACTACAGCCTCTACCAGGGCTCCCCCAGGGGGGGCCCCCCTACCGGGGGTCCTCCTTTGGCGTCGCGCAGGTATCAGTAAATATTTAACCTATGTTCTATTGCATTAGATAGATAATTACCAACAATTAAATCTCTTACCTAATTAAATCTTTTTCCATCCTATGAATTCTTTATGTTATTGCTCATGAATCTTAACCAATAATTCATAGCTATTCAAAATAGCTTTAATGTGTAATTTCTCCATAATATATCTTAATTAATTTCCTTAATATTAATTAGCTCTTTCCAGTCAAGAAATAGTTGCATGTACATTATTCATGTCATATCATACTCATATATATTCCCTCTCTTACTGTCCACTACTCTTTTTCTTTCCCCTAAATACTTACATTACCCCCCCATCCATACCCCAGGGCCTCGGACGGTTGTCAATCTTTTTACAATTATAATTATCCCCATAGTTAATTACCAAAATCGATAGATTAACAATAATCATAATTTAGCCAGATATTCTAACTTCGTTATTTAATGTTCAAAATCAAAAGATATGCTTCCAAACATAAGATAATTAATCAAACATCAATATCTTGAATACCAGAATTACTCCCCATGTACCAGCTGTTAGCCAATAACATAATCCAAAATAAATCAAGAAATCAAAATTTTCATAATTTTCGGTCGAAATTTTCCAATTTTTTTTCCAAAAAATCAAATCTTTTCTTAACCTGCAAAAATAAAAAGTTACGGAACCATTAAGTAACCCCCTAGATGACCATTTAATAAAAAAATAAATTTTTATAAAATAACGAAATCAAAGATTTCGAGAAATAAAAAAATTAACCAATTATTCTATGATTTAATCAAAATCCAAAGATACCAAAAAAGAAAAATTCTTGATTTTGAAATTTTATGACCATATTTTTTAATTAAATTTTAATAAAAGAAAAAATACACAGCATTGTTAAGTTCAAAATTTTTATAAAATAACGAAATCAAAGATTTCGAGAAATAAAAAAATTAACCAATTATTCTATGATTTAATCAAAATCCAAAGATACCAAAAAAGAAAAATTCTTGATTTTGAAATTTTATGACCATATTTTTTAATTAAATTTTAATAAAAGAAAAATACACAGCATTATTAAGTTCAAAATTTTTATAAAATAACGAAATCAAAGATTTCGAGAAATAAAATTCTTGATTTTGAAATTTTATGACCATATTTTTTAATTAAATTTTAATAAAAGAAAAATACACAGCATTGTTAAGTTCAAAATTTTTATAAAATAACGAAATCAAAGATTTCGAGAAATAAAAAAATTAACCAATTATTCTATGATTTAATCAAAATCCAAAGATACCAAACACCGCCTCACTCATTAAAACAAAAAAAATGAGTGAAAATAAAA